ATGAAAATATTTTAAATAGTGTAAATAGATGCATTTTGGAGCATAAAAATACTACTAGGGGTTTTCCTGTTTCCGGGGGGTTTTCAGGAGTGTTAGACATCTTAGGAGTATTGGGGGGTAGGGGGGTTTACGCGCAAAAACCCCCAGGGGGTATCTTAGGGATTTTACGAGTAATTATCATAGTTTATGCTCTTGATATCCTAATATGTGGTTCTTTATAGAATATCTTTCCACCATGAATACTATTTCCTCGCGCGCAAGGAAATGTACAACCTTGTCAGCTACTACCGTGTGCACTCTGAAATGCCAAGTGAAAGGAAACCAAAAAAAAAAACCCCTTGCCCGATGGAGTGAACGCCCGGCTTGCTGGGTAACGAGTCGTATGTACTCCACCATTAACTTATGCAAGCGTCGATGAAAGTGTGAGGAATAATATCAATACATGGCCCTGAAGTAGGAACCAAATGCCAGGAATAATTCACTGTGTGAAACCCCCACAATAGTTGTCCCTCACCTTCAATAACCGTATGCATTAAGAAATCAACTGATGGTAGGCTCTTACTACATTAAGATTTTGAGGTATGGCGGGATGGTGTGTCCACGTATATCTAGACTAATGAGTTTTGTGGTAGGTCTTAAATTTCGCCAGTCATTAATTCAGTTATGTATGATATACCTCTATTGGTTTATGAAAACCTTCGTTGTAATGGTGATGTATGAATGGGGAAATCCTAGTTATGTTGATAATACATGTATGTACTGAAACATTATTGATATGTTTAATAAAAATGTATGGTGTAAATACATACATGTAAATTCGCTAACAAAGAATAGTTTAGCTTAGAATCCTAGCTTTGGGGGTTAGGGGTGGGGGTTAAAATCCCTCTTCTTTGAGCAGTAGGGGGGATTTTAACCCCCGGCGTCCAGTTTACAAGACTGGTGCTCTGGCGCTGAGCTACTAATGCAGGTTCATTCAAGTAATTTATTTTCCAATCAACCAGTTAAAGGTGAGAGAACAAGAAAGAGAAAGAAGTAGAGGAAAGAAGCGACTTGGCCAATTATAATAAAAGGATGTTCTACGGGCATTCCTCCAATTCAGGTTAAAATGGCGACGTCTGCGACGAGCGCTCAGAAAAGGAACTGGGCGAGGGGCCGGAATGTCAGGCTTCGTTGTTTGGAGGTGTGGAGGATGGGGACGACTATTAGCACGAGGATCGAGGCGAGGAGGGCTAGGACCCCTCCCAGTTTGTTGGGGATTGAACGGAGAATAGCGTAGGCGAATAGGAAGTATCATTCTGGTTTGATGTGGGGCGGGGTGACGAGGGGGTTGGCGGGGGTAAAGTTGTCCGGGTCCCCTAGCAGGTTGGGGGTAAATAATGCTAGAGAGGTTAGGGCAATGAGTAGTGCTACAAAACCAAGCAGGTCTTTATAGGAGAAGTAGGGGTGGAACGAGATTTTATCTGCGTCTGAGTTAAGACCTAGAGGATTGTTGGAGCCTGTTTCATGTAGAAAAAGCAGGTGGATTACGGTTGCGGCGGCAATGATGAAAGGGAATAGGAAGTGGAAGGCAAAGAATCGGGTAAGGGTGGCATTGTCTACTGAGAAGCCACCTCAAATTCATTGAACTAGGGTGTTACCGATGTAGGGTACTGCTGACAGAAGGTTGGTGATGACGGTTGCACCCCAGAAAGATATCTGCCCTCAGGGTAGTACGTAACCTACGAATGCAGTCATCATTACTAGAAGCAGGAGTACAACTCCAATGTTTCATGTTTCTTTATAGAGGTAGGACCCATAGTATAGTCCTCGTCCAATGTGTAAATAGATGCAGATGAAGAAAAAGGATGCGCCGTTGGCGTGGATGTTTCGGATAAGTCATCCGTAATTTACATCTCGGCAGATGTGTGCTACTGAAGAGAAGGCAGTTGCGATGTCGGAGGTGTAGTGCATGGCAAGGAATAAGCCTGTTAAAATCTGGGTTGCTAGGCAGAGGCCTAGGAGTGAGCCAAAGTTTCATCATACTGAGATGTTCGAGGGAGCAGGTAGATCAACTAACGCGTCGTTAGCAATTTTTAGGAGGGGGTGTGTCTTTCGTAGGCTTGCCATTAGGGTTTTTGTAGTTGAATAACAACGGTGGTTTTTCAAGCCATTAGTCCTGGTTAAAATCCTGGCAGGAATTATGACTTACATAATGTCTTTATTTTTAGTTGGTTTAGTGCTAGGGCTGGTTGCGGTTGCATCCAACCCTTCCCCTTATTTTGCTGCCCTTGGGTTGGTGGTTGTAGCGGGGATGGGGTGTGGGGTATTAATCGGCCACGGGGGGCCTTTCTTATCTTTAGTGCTTTTTTTAATTTATTTGGGGGGAATATTGGTGGTATTTGCATATTCAGCAGCTTTAGCTGCTGAGCCTTTCCCAGAAACTTGGGGAAGTTGACCTGTTTTAGGGTATATGCTAGTGTACGTGTTAGGGGTGGGGGGGATATCTGCTATTTTTTGAGGGGGGTGATACGAGAGTTCTTGAATGACTGCAGATGAGCTGGGGGCGTTTCTTATGGTTCGGGGGGATGTAGGTGGGGTTGCTTTAATGTACTCATTAGGTGGGGGGATACTGGTTATTAGTGCCTGAGTTCTTTTGCTTACTTTATTTGTAGTCTTGGAGCTAACTCGAGGTCTTAGTCGTGGGGCGCTTCGGGTGGTCTAAGCGGCAAAGATTAGTGTTGCTAGTGCCAGGGAAAGGAGGAAAAGGGCAAGATATGTCTTGATTATGCCTTGTTGGATGTTGCTTGTGGTGGAGATGAGAGGTAGGTTAAGGGAGGATACTGCTTTGGGGCCTGTCTTTTCTAGTCAGGTTTGGTCTACTATTTGACTGGCAATTGATTGACCTAATATCAAGTTGAGTTTGGGGGCGAGGCGGTGTATGGTTGTTGGAAAGAAGCCTAACATGTTGGAAAAATGATGTGGGGTTAGTTGAGGGGTGGGCTTATATTGTTTATTCGTCAGGGTAGCTAGTTCAAGGGCAATTAACAGGCCTATAATTGTCACAAGAAGGGCTGCTAGTTTTAGCAGGGGGTGTATTGATATTACTGGCGTCTTTAGGGGGGTGATGCTAGAGGTAATGAGAAGGCCGGCGATGATACTTCCTCATGCTAGGCGTTTAATGGGGTTAATTACTGCGGGGTTGTTTTCGTTAATGGGGGGTAGGGGGGAGAATCGAGGGTGGCCTATTGATACAAAGAACACAACGCGAAGACTATAAATAGCAGTAAAGGAGGTAGCGAGAAGGGTAAGGGTGAGGGCTCAGGCGTTGAGGTGGGATGTGTTTAGTGCTTCGATGATGGCGTCTTTTGAGAAGAAGCCTGCTAAGAAAGGTGTGCCTGTAAGGGCTAAGCTTCCGATAGTTAAGCAGGAAGAGGTAAAAGGGGTTAGGTGATGCATGCCTCCTATTTTTCGGATGTCTTGCTCATCATTTAAGCTATGGATAATGGAACCGGAACACAGGAATAACATTGCTTTAAAAAAAGCGTGGGTGCAGATGTGGAGAAAGGCTAATTGAGGTTGATTAAGGCCGATTGTGACTATTATGAGTCCTAGTTGACTGGATGTTGAGAATGCAACGATTTTTTTGATATCGTTTTGGGTTAGGGCGCAGGTGGCAGTGAATAAGGTGGTTAAGGCCCCTAGGCAAAGGCAGGTGGTTAGAGCAGTTTGATTGTGCTCTATTAGAGGGCTAAGTCGAACGAGTAAGAAAATACCCGCGACCACTATAGTGCTGGAGTGCAGTAGGGCAGAGACCGGCGTAGGACCTTCCATGGCAGAGGGTAGCCAAGGATGTAGTCCGAATTGGGCTGATTTGCCCGTAGCGGCAATAATAAGCCCGAGCAAGGGGAAGGTCATGTCAAAATCTTTGGCGGTGATGAATATTTGTTGTATCTCCCAAGAGTTGAGGTTTGTAGCTGTTCAAGCTATTGCAAAAATTAGACCGATATCGCCGACTCGGTTGTAAAGGACTGCTTGAAGGGCTGCTGTGTTTGCATCTGCTCGTCCGTACCATCAGCCGATGAGGAGAAAGGATATAATGCCTACTCCTTCTCAGCCAATAAAGAATTGAAATATATTGTTGGCTGTGACTAATATAATTATTGCGATGAGGAAGATGAGTAGATATTTGAAGAAGCGGTTAATATTAGGGTCAGCGTGCATGTATCATGCTGCAAATTCTAGGATAGATCAAGTAACATAGAGGGCCACAGGGGTGAAGATGATCGAGTAGGAGTCAAATTTTAAGCTGATGTTTACGTCAAATGTGAGGGTATTTGTTCAGGTTCAACTGGTAATAATTGTTTCTGCGCCTTCGTTGAGAAAAAGGCTGAGGGGGAGAAGGCTTGTGAAAAAGGCTAGTTTCACTGCTGTTTTTACATGGGAAAGAGCCCAGGTGTTATCTTGAGGTTCGGGCGAAAGGGTTGTTAACACAGGGGATAGGAGGAGAAGAAAAATAATAATCAAGCTTGATGTTATTATAAGGGAGGTGGTGTGCATAGCTGCTACTTGGATTTGCACCAAGAGTTTTTGGTTCCTAAGACCAATGGATGAGCTGTTATCCTTTAGGAGCGAGCCGAGTGAGCCCTGGGGTTTAACCAAGGTGGGGGAAGTTAGCAGTTTCCGGTGCTGGCGAGCCTCTCTCGGTGGATAAGGGGGTTTTAACCTCTGGTTCTAGAATCACAATCTAGTGTTTTGATTAAACTATATCTACAAGTAGTCCATCCTCAAATTAATGTGGGGTTGAGGATTAGAAGAAGAAGAGGCAGAAGATGAAGGGCCATTAGCAAATGTTCCCGAGAGTGGGAGGGGTCTAGGGCAATAATGTGGGTTGGGAGAGGTCCTCGTTGTGTTATGAGGAACATGTAGAGTGAGTAACCTGCAGTAATAAGAGTCCCTGCCCCGGTAAGGATCAAGGTTCACCAGGATCAGTTAACTAAGGAGGTGATAATTATTAGTTCCCCTATAAGATTTGGAAGAGGAGGAAGGGCTAGATTAGCTAGGCTGGCAATGAATCACCAGGAGGTTATTAGGGGGAGGACAACTTGAAGGCCCCGGGCTAGGACCATCGTTCGGGTGTGGGTTCGTTCGTAATTTGTGTTTGCTAGGCAGAAGAGGGCGGATGATGTGAGTCCGTGGGCAATTATAAGAATGAGGGCCCCGGAAAAACCTCATGGGGTTTGGATAAGGATGCCAGCAACAACTAGACCCATATGGCCGACAGATGAGTAGGCGATTAGGGATTTTAGGTCGGTCTGGCGGAGGCAAATTGACCCGGTTATGACTACCCCCCAGAGGGCAAAGATAATAAAGGGGTAGCATAATTCTTTTGTGAGGGGCTCGAGTAAAATTATCATTCGTATTATGCCGTAGCCGCCTAGCTTAAGGAGGACGGCTGCAAGAATTATTGAGCCAGCGATGGGGGCTTCTACGTGGGCTTTAGGAAGTCATAGGTGTACACCATACAGAGGTATTTTGACTAGGAAGGCCAGAAGGCAGGCAGCCCATCACAGCTTATCAGCGTAGGTCACCAGGGGGAAGGGGTTTGTGTACTGAAGGGTTAATAGGGAAAGGGTCCCAGTGCTATTTTGGAGAAGTAAAAGGGCAACAAGAAGTGGGAGTGAGCCTGCTAGGGTGTAGAATAAGAAGTAGGTTCCTGCGTTGAGGCGTTCTGTCTGATTACCTCACCGGGTAATGAGAAAAAGGGTTGGAATTAGGGTCGCTTCAAATATGACATAAAACATAATGATCTCGGTGGCACCGAAGGCTATAATTAGGAAGGCTTGAAGGGATGTTAGAAGCATAATAAATACTCGTTGGCGGTTGACGGGCTCGGAGGCTGTGTGGTTTTGGCTGGCTAGGATTATAAGAGGAAGTAGCCAGCAAGTAAGAACTAGGAGGGGGGTGGAAAGGGGGTCTGTGGCTATATAAATGTTTAGTGAGGACCACCCTGTCTCTAGAGTGTTCTTCAGTCAGGTGAGGCTGGTGAGGGCAATAATCAGGCTGTGAAGCAAGGTTGTTGGTCATAGTCATTTGGCGGGGGTTAATCAGATTGTTGGGATGAGTATTAGGGTAGGGATGAGGATTTTTAGCATTGTAGGAGATTCAGGTTTTGTAGGCGGTCGGATCCATGAGTCCGGGCGGTAGCTACAAGTAGGGCGAGCCCTGCACTTGCTTCGCAGGCTGAGAATGCTAGGAGGAGTATGGGCGCAGCTGAGAAGTTGGTTGAGTCTAGTTGTAGTGTCCATAATGAGAGCGCAATAAATAAAGATAGTATTATTCCTTCTAAGCAGAGGAGGGCGGAAAGAAGGTGTGTTCGGTGGAAGGCCAGGCCCGTGAGTCCTAGTAGAAAGGTTGATGAAAAAGCAAAGTGGGTGGGGGTCATTAGGTAGTTGTGGGTTTTAACCACAAGTTCTTGAGCCGAAATCAAGGGTTTTATTTAAACTAACTGCCTATTCAGCTCATTCAAGGCCCCCTTGGACCCATTCATAAATTAGGCCTAGTGTGAGAAGAGCCAGAACAGCAGAAGCTCATAAGAATGTTGTGGTGGGGGATGTCAATTGATCTCCTCAGGGAAGTGGGAGTAAAAGAGCAATTTCTAGGTCAAACAGGAGGAATAAGATTGCGACGAGGAAAAATCGAAGTGAGAAGGGCAGTCGGGCGCTTCCTAATGGGTCGAAGCCGCATTCATAGGGGGAGAGTTTTTCGTGGTCTGGGGTTATTTGAGGGAGTCAGAAAGATACAATAGCAAGGACTACACAAAGTGCTGTGGCGATGCTGATAATGGTTGTAACAAGGTTCATTATCTTTCCTTGGGCTTTAACCAAGACTAAATGATTGGAAGTCATTTGTACTTACTTTGATACTAGAAAGATTAGGACCCTCATCAGTAGATGGAGATGTAGAGGAAGAGTCATACAACGTCTACGAAGTGTCAATATCACGCTGCAGCTTCAAACCCAAAGTGGTGCTCTGATGTAAAGTGGTACTTAATCTGGCGAAGTAGGCAGACGGCTAGGAATGTGGAACCGATAATGACGTGAAGACCATGAAAGCCAGTTGCTACAAAGAAGGTAGAGCCATATACTCCGTCCGCGATTGTGAAGGGGGCTTCGTAGTATTCTATGGCCTGTAGGAAAGTGAAGTAGAAGCCGAGGAGAATTGTCAGTGTAAGGGAGTGGATTGCCTGTTTTCGTTCACCCTCCATAATACTATGGTGGGCCCAGGTGACGGTAACTCCTGATGCAAGAAGTACGGCGGTATTGAGTAGGGGGACTTCGAAAGGGTCTAGGACATTGATACCAGTAGGGGGTCAACATCCTCCTAGTTCAGGGGTGGGTGCGAGGCTTGCGTGATAAAAGGCTCAGAAGAAGCCTAAGAAGAAGAAAACCTCGGAGGTAATAAATAGGATTATACCGTATCGTAAGCCTTTTTGAACAGGAGGTGTGTGGTGGCCTTGGAAGGTTCCTTCCCGAATGATATCTCGTCATCACTGATATATTGTTAGGAGAAGAAGGATTAAGCCTAGGGTTAAGAGTGTTGTGGAGTGAAAGTGAAATCAAATAGCGAGGCCTGATGTTATTAGGAGGGCTGCAATCGCCCCTGTAAGGGGTCAGGGGCTTGGGTCAACTATGTGGTATGCGTGTGCTTGGTGGGCCATTAAACGTTTTCTTGTAGGTAGAGGCTTAAAAGGAGAACAAAGACGTAGGCTTGGATTATTGCTACGGCAACTTCTAGGAGGGTGAGTAGAAGAAGTAGGATTGCTGTGAGAATGGCTACTGTGGGCATTATCGGGAGAAGAACGAATGCGGCAGTTGCGATTAGTTGGATTAAGAGATGGCCTGCTGTTAGGTTGGCGGTTAGTCGAACTCCTAGTGCTAGTGGGCGGATGAACAGGCTAATTGTTTCGATGATGATTAGTACAGGGATTAGGGGGGTTGGTGTTCCTTCTGGAAGAAGGTGTCCTAGGGCGATGGTTGGTTGATTTCGCAGGCCGATGATGACCGTTGCAAGTCAGAGGGGTACGGCCAGGGCTATGTTAAGGGATAGCTGGGTGGTAGGGGTAAAAGTATAAGGGAGAAGGCCTAGTATATTTAAGGTGATGAGAAATAGCATAAGTGACATAAACAAGACGGCTCACTTGTGACCGGCTGGGTTTAGAGGCAGAAGGAGTTGTTGAATAAACCGGTTAATAAATCAGCCCTGGAGAGTGAGCAGGCGATTGTTTAGCCATCGAGTGGAGGGGGTAGGGAAAAGTGTTCAGGGTAAGCTAAGGGCTAAAGCGATTAAGGGGATTCCTAAGTATGTGGGGCTCATAAATTGGTCAAAGAAGCTTAGTGTCATGGTCAGTTTCAGGGTTCTGCTTTAGGAGTTTCGGCGCTTTGAAGGGTAGGTTCGTTTGGGAAAGTGTGTGCTAAAACTTTAGGGGGGATAATGGTAAGAAAAATCAGTCAGGAGAAGACTAGAATGGCAAATCAGGGCGCGGGGTTGAGCTGAGGCATGTCGCTAGGGGTGGTTGGGGGCCACCAGTCTTTAGCTTAAAAGGCTAACGCTACACCCTGTTTAGCTTCTTAGCGAGGCGTCTTCAAGTATTAGAGATGATCAATTTTCGAAGTGCTCTAGGGGGACGGCCTCTACTACGATAGGTATAAAGCTGTGATTGGCCCCGCAGATTTCAGAGCATTGTCCATAGAATACTCCAGGTCGTGAAGCAATAAAGGCTGTTTGGTTTAGGCGGCCGGGAACTGCGTCTATTTTTACGCCTAAGGCAGGGACTGCTCATGAGTGTAGTACATCTTCTGCTGACACTAGTACCCGGATAGGGGATTCTACGGGAACAACTATTCGATGGTCTGCTTCAAGGAGGCGGAATTGGCCGGGGGTTAGATCTTGGGTTGGAATTATGTAAGAGTCGAACCCCAGGTCTTCATAGTCAGTATATTCATAGCTTCAGTACCATTGGTGGCCCATAGCTTTGATTGTCAAGTGGGGGTCGTTGATTTCGTCTATAAGATAGAGAATTCGGAGAGAGGGGAGGGCAATAAGGATAAGAATAATCGCGGGCAGAATAGTTCAGATAATTTCAATTTCCTGGGAGTCCAAAATGTACTTGTTTGTTAGTTTGGTTGTTACCATGGCCACAATAATGTAAAGCACTAGTGTGCTGATTAGGAATACGATTATTAGGGCGTGGTCGTGAAAGTGAAGGAGTTCTTCCATTACGGGTGAAGCTGCATCTTGAAAGCCTAGTTGGGAGGGATGTGCCATTAAGTACGCGAGACACGTGGGGGTTTAACCCACGATACTGCCTTGACAAGGCAGTGTAATTGACTTCTTTACTAGCGTCTCATGAAGAAAGTGACAGAGCGGTTATGTGGTTGGCTTGAAACCAACACAGGGGGGTTCAACTCCTCCCTTTCTCGTTAATTGGCCTGAACCTGAACAAATGCGGGCTCTTCGAAAGTGTGATAAGGTGGGGGGCAGCCGTGAAGTCATTCCACGTTAGTTGTGGTTAGTTCTACAGCCAGGACTTCGCGTTTAGCGGCAAATGCTTCTCAAATAATAAATAAGAACATAATTACTGCTACAAGGGATACTAATGAACCAATAGAAGAGATTGTGTTTCAGAGAGTGTAGGCGTCTGGGTAGTCTGAGTATCGTCGAGGTATTCCTGCTAGGCCTAAGAAATGCTGGGGGAAGAAGGTGAGGTTTACCCCGATGAATATGATTCCGAAGTGGATTTTTGTTCAAGTGGTGTGTAGGGTGTAACCTGAAAATAGGGGGAATCAATGAACGAAGGCCGCTACAATTGCGAATACGGCTCCTATTGATAAGACATAATGGAAGTGTGCGACTACATAGTATGTGTCATGTAGCACAATGTCCAGAGATGAGTTGGCTAGAACAATACCTGTCAGCCCCCCTACGGTGAAGAGGAAAATAAAGCCTAGGGCTCATAGAAGCGGGGTTTCTCACTTAATGGAGGCCCCGTGAAGAGTTGCCAGTCAGCTAAAGACTTTTACGCCAGTTGGGATGGCAATAATTATTGTGGCAGATGTAAAATAGGCGCGTGTGTCTACGTCCATGCCGACAGTAAATATGTGGTGGGCTCAGACAATGAAGCCTAAGAGGCCAATTGCTATCATGGCCCAAACCATGCCTATGTAGCCAAAGGGTTCTTTTTTCCCGGAATAGTAGGCTACAATATGGGAGATTATGCCAAACCCTGGAAGAATAAGAATGTAGACTTCTGGGTGGCCGAAGAATCAGAACAGGTGTTGATAAAGGATTGGGTCCCCACCCCCTGCTGGGTCGAAGAAGGTGGTGTTAAGATTTCGGTCTGTAAGTAGCATTGTAATGCCTGCGGCGAGGACTGGGAGGGAAAGCAGAAGTAAAACGGCAGTAATTAGTACTGATCAGACAAATAGAGGGGTCTGGTATTGGGAGATAGCAGGGGGTTTCATGTTAATAATTGTGGTGATAAAATTAATGGCGCCCAGGATTGAAGAAACCCCTGCGAGATGCAGGGAGAAAATAGTTAGGTCTACGGACGCTCCCGCATGGGCTAGGTTGCCAGCGAGAGGGGGATAAACAGTTCATCCTGTCCCAGCCCCGGCTTCAACCCCGGAGGAGGCGAGAAGAAGAAGGAAAGAGGGTGGGAGAAGTCAAAAACTTATGTTATTTATTCGGGGAAATGCCATATCGGGGGCTCCAATCATTAATGGGATAAGTCAGTTACCAAAGCCACCAATCATAATTGGTATTACTATAAAGAAAATTATTACGAACGCATGTGCTGTCACAATTACGTTATAAATTTGGTCGTCGCCCAGGAGGGCGCCTGGTTGGCTGAGCTCTGCTCGAATGAGTAGGCTTAGGGCCGTACCCACTATACCAGCTCATGCACCAAATACTAAATAAAGGGTGCCGATGTCTTTGTGATTGGTCGAGAAAAATCAACGTGTGATTGCCACAGGTAGGATGGCTGAGTTTTAAGCGGTGGATTGTAGCCCCATAAACAGAGGTTTGAGCCCTCTTCCTGCCAAGCCCTGGGGTGTAACATATTAGATTGCAAATCTAAAGAAGCAGGCTAACGCTTGCCGGGGCTTTCCCCCGCCTTTTCCGCTATTCGGCAGGCGGGGGAAAGGTAGATGGATGCTCGCTGGTTAGGGCGTTTAGCTGTTAACTAAAAGTTTGTAGGATCGAGGCCTGCCCATCTAGTAAGGCTTTAGCTTAATTAAAGTGTCTGTTTTGCATGCAGGAGATGTGGGTTAGTGCCCCGCAAGCTTTAGGCAGGGACTGGGAGATTTTAACTCCCGCTTAGGGCTTTGAAGGTCCTTGGTCTTGTGCTATCCTAAGTCTCTTAGGGGGTCAGTAGTGCTAATATTGAGGGAGTTAGGGGGAGGAGGAGTAGGGTTATCATGGTTGAGCTGGCTAAGGGAAGAGTTAGTTGTTGGGGATAAATTCGTCAGGGTGTAGTCCCGGTGAGGTTGTTAGGGGCTATGGTTAATGTTATGGCGTAGGAGAGGCGCAGGTAAAAGTATAGGCTTAGGAGTGCGGTTAGTGCTGCAAGGGTGGCTGTGCAGGGGAGTTCTTGCTTGGTTAGTTCTTGTAAAATAAGTCATTTTGGTATAAAGCCTGTTAAGGGTGGGAGACCCCCGAGGGACAGTAAGATAAGGGGGGCTAAACATGTAATTGCGGGTGATTTAGTTCAAGAAATGGCGAGGGCATTGATGTTAGTTGATTTGTTAAGTTTGAACACTAGGAATGTTGAGGAAGTCATAATAAAGTATGTTAGGAGAGCTAGGAATGTTAGGGTTGGGGAGAATTGTAAAATTAGGATTATTCATCCGAGGTGGGCAATAGAGGAGTAGGCGAGGATTTTTCGGAGTTGTGTTTGATTTAAGCCCCCTCAGCCCCCTACGAGGGTTGATGTAAGGCCGAGGATAACCAGAAGGGTCGGACTGGCTGGTTGTATTTGAAGGAGTAGGGCGAAGGGGGCGAGTTTTTGTCAGGTGGATAAGATGAGGCCTGTAGTTAAATCAAACCCTTGAAGGACTTCGGGGAGTCACGAGTGGACTGGGGCAAGACCGATTTTTAAGGAAAGGGCTAGAACAATGACTGTGGTAGGGAGGGGGTGGGATATCTGTTGAATGTCCCATTGTCCGGTTAGTCAGGCGTTGGTGGTGCTGGCAAAAAGGAGTATGGCCGCTGCGGTTGCTTGAGTAAGAAAGTATTTGGTGGTGGCTTCGACGGCTCGGGGGTGATGGTGTTGAGCTATAAGGGGAAGGATGGCAAGGGTATTCATCTCTAGTCCTATTCAGGCTAGAAGCCAGTGAGAACTAGCAAATGTAATTGTGGTTCCCAGGCCCAGGCCAAATAGTAGTGTGGCTAAGATATAAGGGTTCATTAGTAAAGGAAGGGGTTTAACCAACATTCTTGGGGTATGGGCCCAAAAGCTTAATTAGCTGACTTTACTAGGAAGTGGTGTAGTGGAAGCACTGAGAGTTTTGATCTCTCCGGGTAGGGTTCAAACCCCTTCTTTCTAAGGAGCTGGGGGGACTCTAACCCTCATGATTCACTCTATCAAAGTGGCCCTTTTTTTCAGGCACAGTTCCAGTGTTAGAGCATTGGGGGGAGTCCTGCAAATGCGATGGGGAGGGCTAAGTGTCAAATAACTAGGGCTAGTGTTAAGGGGAGAAAGTTTTTTCAAATTAAATGTATGAGCTGGTCGTAGCGGAATCGTGGGTAGGATGCTCGAACTCAGAGGAATATTACAGAAAGAAGGGCAGCTTTAGTTATTAAATTTACGGCCGTTAGTTCTGGGATGGTTGGGATGTGGGAGGCTCCCAGGAATAATGTAGCGGAGAGTGTATTTATGAGTAAGATATTAGCATACTCCGCTAGAAAAAATAGGGCAAATGGTCCCCCTGCATACTCCACATTGAAGCCGGAGACTAGTTCGGATTCGCCTTCAGTTAGGTCGAATGGGGCGCGGTTTGTCTCTGCAAGGGTTGAGATGTACCACATAGCGGCTAGGGGTCAGGCTGGTAGAATCAATCAAGTGCTTTCTTGGGCTACAGAGAAGGTTTGGAGTGTGAAGCCACCGGTGAAAATAATAGCATTTAACAGGATCAATCCGAGACTTACTTCGTAGGAGATGGTTTGGGCAACTGCACGTAGGGCTCCAATGAGGGCGTATTTAGAATTAGATGCTCATCCCGACCCAAGAATAGAGTAAACGGCTAAGCTGGAGAGGGCTAGGATAAATAAAATGCTGAGGTTTAGGTCGGTTACCGGGTAAGGTAAAGGTATTGGGGCTCATAGTGTAAGGGCAAGAGTGAGGGCGAGTATGGGGGTTAAGATAAATAGGGCGGGGGAGGAGGTTGAGGGGCGGACGGGCTCTTTAATAAATAGTTTAACTCCATCAGCAATGGGTTGAAGGAGTCCGTAGGGGCCTACGATGTTAGGGCCTTTTCGTAGTTGCATGTAGCCCAGGACTTTTCGTTCAAGGAGGGTTAGGAAAGCAACGGCTAAGAGAACTGGGACAATAAAGGCTAGGGGATTAATAACATGGGTAATGAGTACTGAGATCATAGTTAGGGAGAGGATTTGAACCTCTGTCGAAAGAGCTTAGGTCTTTTGCAATTACCGAGCTCTGCCACCTTAACATGCCGTAATCTTCGGCAAAAGGGCATGCCCTTTTGCCTACTTTAGTTGTTTTCATTAGGTGGGGGTGAGGCATACTAGGAGTATGGGCCTCTTTTTTTCGGTCCTTTCGTACTAGAAAAAATCATTGCATAGATAGAAACTGACCTGGATTACTCCGGTCTGAACTCAGATCACGTAGGACTTTAATCGTTGAACAAACGAACCCTTAATAGCGGCTGCACCATTAGGATGTCCTGATCCAACATCGAGGTCGTAAACCCCCTTGTCGATATGGGCTCTAAAAGGGGATTGCGCTGTTATCCCTAGGGTAACTCGGTCCGTTGATCGGCGTTGCCGGATCTTTGTTGGTCAGAAATTCTGTTAACTAGAGCGGGGGCTCTTAGTTGTGGAATAGTGTAATTCCAGTCCACGTGGGGGTTTTTTATTTCCCCGCGGTCGCCCCAACCAAAGACATGGAATAATACTCATTTAGTTCGGTCCTGTGTTTAGGGGTGTTTGACATGATTTATTCTGGCGTCTAAAGCTCCATAGGGTCTTCTCGTCTTATGGTCGCATCCCCGCTTCTGCACGGGGAGATCAATTTCATTGACTGGAAAAAGGAGACAGCTAAGCCCTCGTTGTGCCATTCATACAGGTCTTCATTTAAAAGACAAGTGATTGCGCTACCTTTGCACGGTCAAAATACCGCGGCCGTTAAACTTATAGTCACAGGGCAGGCGGGACCTCTTATTCTTGGTTTTTAGCAAGAGGCGATGTTTTTGGTAAACAGGCGAGGCTTCATGTGTTTGCCGAGTTCCTTCTTTTTCTTTTAGTCTTTCCCTAGGGGCACACCAGTGTGGGGTTAACGGTTAAAAGCTTGATGTTTTTCCAGTTGTTTAGTCTGCCATCTATTGCCCTCTTTGTTTGGGACCGTTAAAGTTCGGTGGTTAGTCCGCTCCGAGTTACGGGTGTGCGGGGAGAGAGTCTTAACTCTCTTATTACTCATTTTAGCATAGTCACGCCCATGCCTGCATGGGTCGGTCTGGTATAGTTAGGGGGGTCAGATAAATTATCAGAATAGGGAGTTTAGTTTAATGTCTGAGCTTTAACGCTTTCTAAGGGGATGGCTGCTCTTAGGCCCACCATAACATTCTACTTTTGTTTATTATGATCTTTACCCTCCTGGAAAAGTTGTGTCTTGTTTCAAAGGGGCTGTACCCCCTTTGGCTAACTCTCGCGGTTTCTTTCGGGTCTGTTAGGTGTTTAGACGAGAGTGAGGTAAGAACCCGAGAGGCTGAACTCCTATCCATTTCCCAGACAACCAGCTATAACTTAGTTCGGTAGGTCTGTCACCTCTACTCGAAGCTCTTCCCACTCTTTTGCCACAGAGACGGGTGTGCCCTAATGATAGGCTGTCTTGGAGTAGCTCACTAAGTTTCGGGGTATCAGACTAAAGTCCTCTTTGCCTGAGCATTTCTGGCTAAATCATGATGCAAAAGGTACGAGGAAAAATCTCTGCTTTCTGTAGCTTTGCTGGGTTCTTTCACTTCTCTTTCAGCGTTCCCTTGCGGTACTTTATCTATCGCGCCGTAGTTCCTTTTCTGTCGCCCGTACTTAGGTGGAAAAATGGTTTGTTTAAAAACGTTAGTGTTTTTGGGGGTATTGATGATGTTTTGTTGTTTTTGGGGGGGGGGCTAGCTGTTGAGCTTCAGGGTGACTCGATTTGCACGGGTGACTTCTCAGTGTAAGGGAGATGCTTTTCTATCTTAGCTACATCCTGATTTTTCCAAGTACACCTTCCGGTACACTTACCATGTTACGACTTGCCTCCCCTTTGCAGTGGCTGGGTTTTATTTATTAAAAGTTTTTGAGCTTGGGGAGAGTGACGGGCGGTGTGTGCGCGCTTCAGGGCCAATTTCAGCAGAACACTCTATTTCCTGCTTACTGCTAAATCCTCCTTCGGAAAGACGTTTCAGTCAATCATTCGTATTCTTTCTATTAAAGAATGTAGCCCATTTCTTCCCCTTCCATTCGCTACACCTCGACCTGACGTTCTGGGCTGTGCCAATTTTGCTTACTATAAGGCCTTCACAGGGTAAGCTGACGACGGTGGTATATAGGCGGGAAAAACAAGGAAGGGTGAGGTTGAACGGGGGTTATCGGTTCTAGAACAGGCTCCTCTAGGTGGGTCTAAAGCACCGCCAAGTCCTTTGGGTTTTAAGCTAATGCTCGTAGTTTCCTGGCGGGCAGCGGGTGTAAAGTGTTGCCGATGTTTAAGGCTAGGCATAGTGGGGTATCTAATCCCAGTTTGTGTCATAGCTTTCGTGGGGTCAGGGGAAGTAAAGCCACTTTCGTGATTGATCTTCTTACTTTCGGAAGCGTATAACAGCTTTGAAAGCATTCGGCTTTAGTTTTTATCTCCCTTAACCACTCTTTACGCCGGAGTTTATCAACTTGAGCCTCTCGTATAACCGCGGTGGCTGGCACGAGTTTTACCGGCTCTTTTAGCTTTAACTAAGTCAAGTTTTCACTTATGGCTTAATGTTTATCACTGCTGAGTTCCCTTGGGGGTGTGGCTGAGCAAGGCGTCGTGGGCTTTAATTGATGTGCCTGATACCAGCTCCTTGTTTCCAGGCTGGAAACTGTAAGGGCATTCTCACGGGTGCGCGGATACTTGCATGTGTAAGTTTGGCTAAAGTTGATAATAAAGTCAGGACCAAGCCTTTGTGCTATCGGAGCTTTCTAGGGCCCATCTTAACATCTTCAGTGTTATGCTTTTGTTAAGCTACGTTAAC